TGTTCGTATCTATTATGACATAGCTAGTAGGCGCCCAACGGACCGTTAGAATCTTATAAAACTTTTTTTCTATTTTGGATTGATGCAAAAATGGCTGTTTACTTTGTGTAACCGATCGTATAGTCATATCATATCTTAATTAGAAGTTTTTAGATTTATCTCTTTCACCTTTTCTTTCTTACATAGATAATATTAATAGATAATATTAATCATTCTATTTCAAATCACAAACCAAATTGCGCCAGAATGCATTACTAAGATATATCCCGGTATCTAGATGTTTCTTTAATTCGTTTTTATTTTTTACTATTAATAATAATTAAATTAATAAAAATGAAGAAGGGGTATATTTTGTACTCTTTGTATCTTTTTTGTGACTACGAAATATCAGAAGAAATAACGCACTTAGAAGGGGTATAATGAAATTCTTTAATTGATTAATTGAATTGGGTCTTCCCAAAGGAATGATCCATTTTTTATTTGACTGATACTGATAGGACAAACAAACAATTCATTTTAACAAAAATGATATAAAGAATCTATATCTATAAATATAATAACATACATAGCTAAACAATTTAAATACTAAATAGACAATTCACTAAACTAAAAGGCGTCGGCTTTTTTTATCCAAAACGCCTCGTGATCTTCAACCAATTATGTGCTTCAATATAATTACCGGGAGTAAGCGATATAGCACGTTTCCAGTATTCGGCCGCTTGGTCAAACCAAGCTTCCGCTATTTCCGAATCTCCCTGGCGAATGGCCTGTTCTCCTCGGTCGGAATAGGTAGGTAAATTCCTTCCCTTAGAACCGTACTTGAGAGTTTCCTGCCTCATACGGCTCGGCAATCAAGTCTTTTGGTGTGCCATTTTAATATACCTAATGGATGAGATTTATTATGGATCTATCCAATATATTAGGGTTAACCAAAAGAGGTTAATTCCATGAGTTTCAAACTAAAAACCGGATTCCTAATCCATTTTTTTTTTAGTTTTATCTTTTGTCCCACTGTCAGAAGAATAAAGTTCCCTTATCATTAGAATTTTCTGAAAAGTAACTATCTCGGTTTCATATAAAAATTTATATAGAATTTTTGAAAAAGACTTTCCGTCATACGAAAAAGACTTACCATCCTTGGGATTTGATCCTACACCGCTGCCCAAAATCTTAGGGGATCAACTCTATTACATAAGTCGATTCCTAATCTTTATCTCACATCATGCGATAAGGATATCTACGATCCTGACATAAAGATAAGTAGTACGCAGTTTTTATTGTATGGGCCTAAACCCAGGGAATTGATCCTTACGGCGCTTCTTGTATCAATTAGATCCTTTTTATCCATAGAAAAAGTAACTAGGCGTATTTCGACTCCTGTGAAGTGTCTTTTTTTACTACCGCTAAGATAAATCGTTATTTTTAGACGATGTATATGTAGAAAGCCTAGCTTTTTACAGTCGTTACTGGTAGAGTTGTTCTTTATTTTTTTGTTTCTATAGTAGAGATAGCCGCACGTAATGACAGATCACGGCCATATTGTTAAAAGCTTGTGGTAAGAATGGGTTTCGTTCCAGTGCTCGAAAATAATATTCCAAAGCTTTCGTATGTTCTCCATTACTTGTGTGAATAAGGCCTATATTATAGAGTATATAACTTCGATCATAGGGATCGATTTCTAGTCGCATAGCTTCATAATAATTCTGTAAAGCTTCCGCATAATTTCCTTCGGATTGAGCTGACATCCGTTACGGTCGTAGTTCCGTTTTAAACCCCTCCGTTTCAGAACCGTACGTGAGATTTGCATCTCATACAGCTCCACCCTATGTGCATAAGGAGAATAAAATAATAGATGTAATCCAAAAAAGATTAAAATATTCTCATTATGAACTAACCGGGGCTAGTGTTTTTACAAGAAATCTCTAGCCAACCTTCCTGCAAGAGATCTTTTCTTAACAATAAGCCTATTGGGATTATATAGACTAGATAGAAATGAAAGGATACCTCCAACAATTTCTTTGTTTTCAACGCTTTCTAATTTAAAGGAATTAGTCACTTCAACACCCTTCGACGGTTATACGGATATCCAAAGTACAAACGAGATGGGTGCTTGTTATCCCAACCATTGTTTTATTCCCGAGCACATAATAAGCAAGGGGTAATTTCTAACAAAGTTTTCGTGTTGTTGATTCCTAAATGTAGTGCGTCTTCCCCTATGCTACCTATCCTATTACGTAGTACTAGTACTAGTAGAGTCCTATTAACTAACCCATAATACAGAAAGAACCCCTACCCCCTAGGTGTAACCTTTCGCTAAATACTAGAATCCACAATTGAAACATAGCATACGAGGTTGCATTAATCGAGGATACGCGACAGAGGGAATTGTTCTATTTCCAAGTTTCACCCTCAACAAGCGTATATGTTATATTTATATTATATAATTAATATAATTTTTTTTATATATTATATATATAATAAAAATATATAATATATATTTCAAAAAAAAAATTTTACCGACTGGAATCGTGTGTCTTTTTCGTAAGACTGATAGAAATGAATCAATAGAAAAAAAAAAGAACAAACATCAAATCGCACCATCTCTGTAATAGGTAAATGCCTCTTTTTCTCCTGAAGTTGTCGGAATTATTCGTAATAAAATATTTGCTACAATTGAAAAGGTTTGATCAATAAAATTTGCATTTGTTCGAGATCTAGGCATAGGCAACCGTCCATTCGATTAATTCTTCTAATTACCTCTCACAAGAAAAATATCCTGCGAAGAAGGGAATTGTACCGTACGAAATAACATAAAAACAAATTGGAATTTGTAAAAAAAGAAAAAGATTATGTACCCTTTACTTCCGATTCCTCCAGGAATCAATAAGAAATTTTTGAACCCGATTCGATTTCCCTGAATGGAGTGGTGTAACATACGAACGAAAAAACCTGTTCCAATAATCGATTATCTATCTGAATGACTCGCAATTTATTCAATTTTTGGGTCATAATCATTATATAGGAGAGATGGCCGAGTGGTTCAAGGCGTAGCATTGGAACTGCTATGTAGGCTTTTGTTTACCGAGGGTTCGAATCCCTCTCTTTCCGTTTTCGTCGATGACTTGCTTAACAACAAAACAAAAACAATGGGAAATTTAGAACACTAGGCCAACCCTTCGACCTATCTTTTAGTTAAGATAAGTTCTCTCTTCCTAATTGGTATGACACATAAAATACTAGATTAAAGAAAATACCGTAACTATAAGAAAGAACAATAGATAACGAATGAAAATATTCCTTAATCTGTAAACTAAAGATCTATAAAAGGGACAAAATACGAATCAAACCTACATTTTTTACTAAATATTTTGACTAAATACTAAGGTAATTTACCTCGCGTCGGAACCTCTTACATTTTTTTTATTAGGTTTAAGTTTGACGAGAATAATATTCTACGACTAGCAATTCATTTATTTTCAAACCGATCCATTTACTATCTATTATTTGATTGACTAATCCTTTATATTGGAATGGTTGAACGATTAAATGACTTGGTAATTCTTCGTGAGGGGACGAATCCAGAGATTTTTGAATCAGAGCTTTAGATTTTTGCTCATCCTTCGCTGTAATAATATCTCGGGGTTTGCAGCGATAACTTGGAATATCCACTATACGACCATTAACTAAAATATGTCTGTGGTTAACTAGTTGGCGGGCAGCAGGAATAGTCGAAGCCATACCCAACCGAAAAAGGATGTTATCCAAACGCATTTCAAGTAATTGGAGTAAAACTTGACCTGTTGACCCCTTGGCTTTTCCGGCAATACGAACATATTTTACTAATTGTCGTTCTGTAAGACCATAATGAAAACGCAACTTTTGTTTTTCTTCTAGGCGAATACGATATTGAGATTTTTTCCCCGAATAGGATTGGTTTCTAAGATCGTTTCCGGTTCTAGGCTTTTTATTAGTTAGTCCTGGTAAAGCCCCTAGGCGATGTATTTTTTTGAAACGAGGTCCTCGGTAACGCGACATAAAGACTCCTTAATTCTTATTTAATATGAATTTTATTCTTTTTTTTTTAAACTAAAATAAAACTGAACGAAAGAAATGAAACGAAGTTTACTGAAATATCGTGCTTGTGTACTAGAAGAAATTAATTGAATAAAGATCCACACTCTTCTAGTATAGAAAAACTATTATAGAAAAAAGTAACCCTTTCCTGATATAATCTATATAATCTAAGGTCTTAGAACTTAAAAAATGGATGGCTTTTGGAAAGGGGAGATGGCACCCCTTTAATATTCTTTAGACTTGAAAAGGGACATTCTCAATTACGTAAAATTTTGAATAAATAGGAAAAGCCGGCTATCGGAATCGAACCGATGACCATCGCATTACAAATGCGATGCTCTAACCTCTGAGCTAAGCGGGCTCATATAATATTTAATATTCATTTTAGAGCTAGAGGAATAAAAGAAATTATTAGAAGCTTAGTTATTTACTATCTTAGTTATTTACTATATATTATATATATATATTATTATTTTTTTTATTTGATTTCTTATCTAGTTAAAGTTGATATGAATTGAATATCGAAAATCGTAAAATTTCAAATCAATAAAATAAATATTAATATTTTATTAAATATAAAATATATTTTAATAAAATATATAATAACAATAATATAAATATAAAAATAATATAAATAAAACAATATAATTATAAATTATAATTATAATAATATATATATTTGCGTTATTGAATAATTTACTATTCTAAAATACAATAGAATTTCTACTTACAATTACTACTTTATTTTTATATTTTTATTACTATTATTACTATGTTAATAATTAATACAATTATATATAATTATAAAATTTCCAATTCGAATATTTTTAAATTGGATATATCGTTTGGTATTTGAGTTTTAGATAATTAAAGTTTTCTTTTTTGAATTCAAATGGCATTTGAACTTATTTTTATTATATTATTTG